CTGTTTGGATCAATTTTAATCTGGACATTAATTATTAATTATAGTTAAAATATTACTGTTTGGATCAATTTTAATGTTAGAACTTATTAATCAATTGGATTAATTTAAAAAAATATCCTGAGCTCTTGTGATTGATTGGATTAATTTAAAAAAATATCCTGAGCTCTTGTGAGAGCATTTTATTAAAAATGGACCGATCGTTACTGTTGTAAGTAAAGTGAAAAATGTTTATTGATAGGTCTTTTTGTGTTAGGGAAAACAAAAAAATCATTAATAAATTTCTCATGTATTTAAGATAAAGGGAAATCTTTAATACCTGTAGCTTGGCCTAGGCCGGGACCCCCCTAACCGTATCCGGGTATGAAACTATTTTTGGAGGGCACTCCGTGGAGAGGTATACGATGAAATAGAGATAACTTAGTTATATAAGTAAGAACTTACGTCCATATATGGAAATATATTACGGTAGTGAATACTGAGATATACTGAGGGAATCAAAGTTGTTATCAAAGTCTTGTTGCATAATTTCCAGTTAGAAATTATGAATTTGTAGCATATAGATTCAATAATTTGACTATTTCTTGGGAGATGAAATTGCGTTATTTGATGGGTAATAATGTTAATTATCTTATTAGAGGTAATATAAGTATGTGAAATATTTAATAATATATGATCTAATCGTGATACCATTGGTATCCGTATCCAGCTTTGGAGCTGTACCGTATACATTGAATAATGTTCCAGTTTATTTTTTTAACTGTAAAGTTTGATCTCGACTTAAGAAATTTACTTTCTAATAGTTGAACATGTAAATTTTTGTCAGATTTTTAATTTCTAAAGGGAAATTTTAAAATTTGCAGTTTTATGTATTAATTTTTAAGGTGATTTAGATTTAGTTAATTGGAAGAATTTTGGCCAAATTTGTGCCAGCAGCCGCGGTTATACAATGGAAGTAAGTAATTTTTTTTGGTTTGTATTTAATTTTATGAATATGTGGATAAAATTACTTCTTTATGGTGAAATTTAAGAGGTTAAAAAAGATTGTGTTATTGATTTAAATATGAGGGTTCATTTTGAGACTAGGATTAGATACCCTATTATTTTGAATTGTGAACTAATTAAAGCCTTAGTATTAATAGTTACGTTCTTTAAATTAAAAAACTTTGGCGGTATTTAGTCTTTTCAGAGGAGCCTATCCTGTAAATGATAATCCACGATTAATTCTACTTTACTTGCACTTGTCATATCTTATTAGAGTTATTTTATAGTAATTTTTATGGAGAAAATGTCAGGTCAAGGTGCAGTAATAGTAAAGGAGAGATGGGCTACAATAAAATAATTTATGGATAGATAAGTGGAATTGGATTTGATAGTAATATATATTACTATATATTTATGATTTTAGCTCTAAATTATGCACACATCGCCCGTCGCTCTCGTTATTAAAATGAGATAAGTCGTAACAAAGTAGACTTACCGGAAGGTTAGTCTGGAATGAATACAAATTATAATCCTAGGGGTAATATTATTTACAATAATACTTTTGTTGTGCAATTCAACATAATTTGAATTAAAATTAATTTATTATTATATTATTTTATATTTTATTAATAGAAATAACTAGAATTTAAGTAGGGTTTATTGAAATAATTTTTTTATTTATAGTTAAAAGTACTGTGAGGGAAATTTGTATTTATATTTAAAGTAGTATTGATTTTATGTACCTTTTGTATCAGGGTTAATTAATTAATTTTATGTATTTTATTTTCCCGAAATAAAAAGATCTATAATATTATGTTGCTCATTGTTTCATAAATGTTTATTATAATATTATAGTGATGAAAAGTTATTCGGTTTTTATTATATCTGGTTTCTTTAGAATTGAATTTAATTCAGAATTTATTTAGATTTAAAATAATTTTATTTTTATATTTAATAAATTAAATATTATTAAGGATAAGCTTAGTAATATTATTATAATTTTTTAATTTATTATAATTTTTGTAGGTTTGGAATCGGTCATCATTAATTTCGTTATAGAATAGGTTATTTATATATTTATTTTTTATAATTTAGTTTTTTATAAAGAAGATTTATTTATTAATTTAATAAATGTAATTATGATTAAATTAGTATTATTTATAATTATCTTATAGTAACTCGGCAAATTTAATGTTCACCTGTTTAACAAAAACATGTCCTTTAGTGAAATTATTTAAGGTCTGGCCTGCCCAATGATTATAAATTTAATGGCTGCGGTATTTTAACCGTACTAAGGTAGCATAATCATTAGTCTTTTAATTGAAGGCTGGAATGAAAGGTTGGATGAGATATTAGCTTTCTTTAAGATAAATTAAGAATTTAATGTTTTAGTTAAAAAGCTGAAATATAATTGGAGGACGAGAAGACCCTATAGATCTTTATATTTAATTTAATTTGTTATTATTGGGTAATGTTGTAATAAATTATTTTAGTTATTAGATTGGGGTGATTTTAGAATTAATTAAACTTCTAATTTATAATTTCATTATTTTATGTTTTTTTGATCCATTATTAATGATTATAAGAAAAAGTTACCTTAGGGATAACAGCGTTATTTTTTCGGAAAGTTCATATTGATGAAGAAGTTTGCGACCTCGATGTTGGATTAAAATAAGTAAAGAGCGCAGTAGCTCTTTAACTGGGTCTGTTCGACCCTTAATATTTTACATGATCTGAGTTCAGACCGGCGTGAGCCAGGTCAGTTTCTATCCTCAATTAGTTTTTAAATTTTAGTACGAAAGGACCAAATTTAAGGAATAATTTTATTAATTTTGATTAATATTGCTATTTTGGCAGATTAGTGCAATAAATTTAGAATTTATTAATGTAGATTTTTTTTACAAATAGTAGTGTTTTTAATTTCTTATATTTTAACTTTAATTTTTGTTTTAGTAGCTGTAGCTTTTACTACTCTTTTAAAACGTAAAGTACTAGGTTATATTCAATTACAAAAAGGGCCTAATAAGGTTGGATTAATAGGTTTATTACAGCCCTTTTCTGATGGGTTAAAGTTATTTTTTAAGGAACAAACTTTTCCTACTTATTCTAATTTTTTTATTTATTATTTGATTCCTGTATTTATATTAATATTATCTTTTCTTTTATGGGTTCTTTTTCCTTTTGTTATAAATGTTTATAATTTTAATTTTGGGGCTTTGTTTTTTCTTTGTTGTACTGGCATAGGTGTTTATGGGGTGTTACTTTGTGGTTGAAGCTCTAATTCTAATTATGCTTTATTAGGAGGTATTCGGTCAGTTGCTCAAACAATTTCTTATGAAGTAAGAATAGCTTTAATTATAATTTGTTTACTTATTATAGTAATAAGATTTAATTTGATTGATTTTATAAGTTACCAAAAATATATTTGATTTATTTTTATATCATTTCCTTTATTTTTTTGTTGATTTTCATCTTGTTTGGCGGAAACAAATCGTTCTCCTTTTGATTTTGCTGAAGGGGAGTCTGAGCTTGTCTCTGGATTTAATGTGGAATATAGAAGAGGGGGTTTTGCTTTTATTTTTCTTTCTGAGTATATAAATATTATTTTTATAAGATTATTGTCATGTATTATTTTTTTTGGTTGTGATTTGATATCTATTTTTTTTTATTTAAGGGTTTCTTTATTAGTATTTATATTTATTTGAGTTCGAGGAACTTTACCTCGTTATCGTTATGATAAGTTAATGTATTTAACTTGAAGGGTATTTTTACCTTTATCTTTATGTTATTTGATATTTATATCTGGGATTTTAATATTGGTGGTGAGATAATATTTAAATAATGTTCCAATTAAAAGTTAATGGGGGCATACCCCATCTTATACTTTCAAAATATATGCTTTATATTAAGCTATTTAACTAGTTTGTTAATTTATCTCAAGCGTTTAAAGTTAATGGATTAATAAAAAAATAAATAAAGTAAATTACTGTAAGGATTTGGCCTGTTAGAATAAATGGCTCTTCAGCTGGTCGAGCTCCAATTCATGTTAATAACAGGATAGTGGAGCTGAATCTTCAGAAAAGGGCTTGATTAAATGGGTAAAATGTTAATCCTTGAAATTTATTTTTGTTGGAGAATGGGAGAGTAATAATGATGGCAATAGATATGATTATTGCAATAACTCCTCCTAATTTATTGGGAATTGATCGTAAAATTGCATATGCAAATAAAAAATATCATTCTGGTTGAATATGAACTGGTGTTACTAAAGGGTTAGCAGGAATAAAATTTTCAGGGTCTCCTAAAAGTCGAGGTTCTCATAAATTTAGTAGAATAAAAAATATTATAATAATTACTACACCTATTAAATCTTTGATTGAAAAATATGGGTGAAAGTGAATTTTATCAAGATCTCTTTTTAATCCTAAAGGGTTTCTTGATCCTGTTTGGTGTAAAAATAATAAATGAATTATAGTAAAACCAGCTAAGACGAAGGGTAAAAGAAAGTGTAATGCAAAAAATCGTGTTAATGTTGCATTATCAACAGAAAATCCCCCTCACAATCATTTAACTAATTCTCCTCCTAAATAAGGAACAGCTGATAATAAATTTGTAATTACAGTTGCCCCTCATAATGATATTTGCCCTCAAGGTAAAACATATCCTAAAAAAGCAGTCCCTATTACAAGGAATAGTATAACAATTCCTACCATTCATGTTATTATAAGTTTAAAAGATCCATAATATATTCCTCGTCCTACATGTAAGTATAAACAAATAAAGAATAATGATGCTCCATTTGCATGTAATCTTCGTAGTAATCAACCTCTATTTACATCTCGGCAAATATGGACTACTCTATCAAAAGCTAATTCGATGTTTCCAGTATAATGTATAGCTAAAAATACCCCTGTTACAATTTGAATTCCTAAGCATAATCTAAGTAAAGATCCAAAATTTCATCATAAAGAAATGTTGGATGGGGCAGGCAGATCAATCAGGGTGTTATTTATAATTTTAAACAAGGGGTGAGTTTTTCGTAGTGATTTCATTAATTTTTTGTTCGTAGGGGTCCCTCATAATTATTTACAATAAAGGAAACAACAATTATTGTGAAAAAAAGGTAGCAAATAATTAATATGGTAATGGATAGGTTATGAATATTAAATAGTTTAATTATATTTATTCTTTGGTCTATAAGAAGGGTTGCCTTCTTTCTTGAGGACCAGTTTTTTGATTGTCTTAACTGGTCCCCGAGGAAGGGGGTTAAGATTGCTGTAATGGTTATTATGGATGTTATAATTATTATATTTATTGAGGTTTGAAATTTTTCGTTTGAAGCAATTCTTGCTATATAGATGAATAATACTAGTATACCTCTTAATATGGTAATAATTAGAATGTATGAGAATCAGAATGTATTAATTATTAATCCTGTAATAGTGGCAATGATAATAGTTTGTATAATAAGAATTATTCCCATTCTTAATGGGTGTTTTGTTATTGGTAATAGAATTCTTATTAATAATGATAAATTTATTATTTGGGATATTTCAGTAAATAGTTTAATTTTAAAAATTTTAATTTTGGGGATTAAGGATGGGCTTTGCCTTTTACTGAAGTTTTAAAGAAATAATTCTATTTATGATTTACAAGATCATTGTTTTATGTTTAAACTATTAAAACTTATTTATGGTTATTTAAATTTTGTTTTATGGTTAATGTTTATATCTGGTTTTTTAGTTTTTTGTTCTATACGTAAACATTTGCTTTTAACTCTTTTAAGTTTAGAGTTTCTTGTTTTGTGTTTGTATATTTTATTTTTTGTTTTTCTCTTTCTTTATGAGTTATCTATATATTTTCTTTTAATTTTTTTAACTTTTTCTGTATGTGAAGGGGTAATAGGTCTTGGAATTTTGGTTTCTATTATTCGTAGTCATGGTGGAGATGGAGTTAATAGACTTTCAGTTTTGGGATGATAAGTTTATTTATATATTTATTGTTTTTGATTCCTGTTATTTATATAGGTTTATGGTGATTTTTTTTAATATTTTTAATATTGGGGTTTTTCTTTTATTTTAATGTTTTTTGATTTTTGGGTTATTATTCTATATTAAGATATTCTTTTGGAGGGGATGTCTTATCTATGTGTATACTTTTTTTAAGTATTTGAATTATTTTTTTGATAGTTTTAGCTAGAGGTTTAGTTTATTCATTGAGTAATTATTATATTGAGTTTATGTTGGTAAGATTTTTTCTTTTATTATTTTTAATTTTTTCTTTTTCTACTAGTAACTTGTTTCTTTTTTATTTATTTTTTGAGTCTTCTTTAATTCCTACTTTATTATTAATTTTTGGTTGAGGCTATCAGCCTGAGCGTTTAGGAGCGGGGTTTTATTTGTTGTTTTATACTCTTTTTGCTTCATTGCCTTTATTGATTTCAATTTTTGTTGTTCATAATTATTCATTTACTTTATTTTACTTTTTAATTTTTTTGGATTGTAATTTTTATTTATTTTTATGTTTTGTTGTTGCTTTTTTAGTTAAGATACCTATAATTTTTGTTCATTTTTGGTTACCTAAGGCTCATGTTGAGGCTCCTGTAGCTGGTTCTATAATTTTGGCTGGGGTTTTATTAAAATTAGGTGGGTATGGTTTAATGCGTGTTTTTATTTTTATTTATTTTTATGTTTTAAATTATAATTATATTTTTATTGGGATGAGTTTATTTGGTGCTTTTATAGTAGGTGTTTTATGTTTATATCAAGTTGATATTAAGTCTCTTATTGCTTATTCTTCTGTTGCTCATATAGGTTTGGTTATTTGTGGTATTTTTACTATAAATTATTGAGGTCTTTGTGGTTCACTTATTTTGATAATTGGTCATGGTCTTTGTTCTTCAGGTCTTTTCTGTTTAGCTAATATAGTTTATGAGAAGGTACATAGTCGTAGATTTTTAATTAATAAGGGATTATTATCATTTATGCCTTCTTTATCTTTATTTTGGTTTATTTTAAGATCCAATAATATAGCATCTCCTCCTTCATTAAATTTAATGGGTGAAGTTATATTAATTAATAGAGTAATAGGTTGAAGATATTATGGTTGTATTTTTTTAGCTTTATCATCTTTTTTAAGATGTTGTTATAGAATTTATTTATATTCTTATGTTCAACATGGTTCTTTTTTTGGGGCTTTAGTTAAGTTTAATTATGTTTCTTATCGGGAGTATGTTTTAACTATGTTTCATATTTTGCCTTTAAATTTTATTATTATGAAGTCTGATATTTTTGTTTTGTGACTTTAAATAATTTAGATAGTTTAAAATATAAGAATAGTAAATTGTGGATTTACAGGTGTTAATTATAATTCTAGATCATTAATAGGGTTTCATTATATTTTTTAGGGAGATTTTTTTTATTAATTGTTGGAGTTTTTATGTTTTGTTTAGGATGTTATTTTAAATTGATTGAGTATGTAATGTTTTTAGATTGAGAGATTTTAAGAGTTTTTAGTACTTCTATTATAATAACTTTTTTATTTGATTGGATATCTTTAATGTTTACGGGTTGTGTGTTTTTAATTTCTTCTATAGTAATTTATTATAGAGAAAGATATATAAGTTCGGATTTTAATAGGATTCGATTTTACTTTTTAGTATTTTTATTTGTTATGTCAATAATGATAATAATTTTGAGACCTAATTTAATAAGAATTTTAATTGGCTGAGATGGTCTTGGTTTAGTGTCATATTGTTTAGTTATTTATTTTCAGAACTTTAAGTCTTATTCAGCAGGAATATTAACTATTCTTACTAATCGTTTAGGTGATGTTGCTATTTTATTAGCTATTGCTTGAATATTAAATTTTGGTAGTTGACATTATATTTTTTATGTTAATTTATGGGAATCTTGAAGATTTTATATTATTTTATTAATTATTTTAGCTGGTTTCACTAAAAGAGCTCAAATTCCTTTTTCTTCTTGACTTCCAGCAGCTATAGCTGCCCCTACTCCTGTATCTTCTTTAGTTCATTCTTCTACTTTAGTTACTGCAGGTGTTTATTTATTGATTCGTTTTTCTGATATATTGAATTATTTTAATTGTTGATTTTTTGTAATATTATCAGTAATAACTATATTTATATCAGGCTTAGGTGCAAATTTTGAGTATGATTTGAAAAAGGTTATTGCTTTATCTACATTAAGACAATTGGGATTAATAATATCTATTCTATTTATGGGTTTTCCCATATTGTCTTTTTTTCATTTATTAACTCATGCTTTTTTTAAGGCTTTGCTTTTTTTGTGTGCTGGTTTAATAATTCATTGTATAAGAGATTCCCAAGATATTCGTCATATAGGTTGTATAATTAATCATCTTCCTTTTACTTGTACTTGTTTTTGTATTTCTAATTTGGCTCTTTGTGGTTTTCCTTTTATATCAGGATTTTATTCCAAGGATGCAGTTTTAGAAATAATATCTATATCATATTTTAATTTTTTTATTTTTTTTGTGTTTTTTATTTCTGTTGGGTTAACAGTTTCTTATAGAATGCGTTTAATTTATTATTGTCTTTCTTTTAATTTTAATTTTTATAGTTGTCAAAATTATAATGAGGATAATATTATAATGAAATCTATAATTTTACTTTCTTTATTGGCTATTTATAGAGGCTCTATAATAAGTTTATTGTTTTTTAGATCTCCTTTTTTAATTGTAATTCCTATTTATATTAAGCTGGCTCCTCTTTTTTTTGTAATTATAGGGGGTTGGTTGGGTTATGAATTGTGTTATTTAAGTTTTTCAGATTCTTTATATAGTATACGTTTTTTATTACTTTCTTTTTTTGGAGGTAGAATATGATTTATACCTTCATTTAGAACTTTTATGTCTTATAGTAAAATTTTATTTTTATCTGGTAAGTTTGTAGGGGTTATGGATAATGGTTGGGGTGAATATCTAATTTCTAGTTCTTCAATTAATGTTTCTTCTATATATAGTAAAATATCTATTTTTTATTATCATAATAATTTAAAAATTTTTATAATAACTTTTTTTATTATTTTTTTAATTTTATTGATTTACTTGAATAGCTTAATATAAAGCGTAACACTGAAGTTGTTAAAATAAGGTTATACCTTTCTAAGTATTCATAGAGAATTAAATTCTCTTTATTTCATTGAAAATGAAGGGTTTTAATTATAAACTATATGAATTAAAGAGAAAAACGGAGTTTAACCGCTTTAAAAGATAGTTAGCAGCTTCTTTTAGAATCTTCATTCTCTTTTAATTGGATAAATAATCATTTTTTTCATTAACAATGAAATGCCTCTCTTTGGCTTCAATTAATTATTAAGTAAGAAGTCTGTGACTTTATTTTTAGGTCGAAACTAAATGTAATTATTACTTCATTACTTGTGAGGAAAACTAAATAGTACTTTTTAATTGCAAATTAAATGTTATGATTAACTATATCCCCAGTTTATTCATTCTAGTACTCCATTATATCATTCATGGAATAATCCTAATGTTAAAATTATGATAAATGAAAATACTGTATATATTCATACTGATAATGATCTAATTTTTAATGTGATGATTATTGGTATAATGATTACAATTTCAATATCAAAAATTAAGAATAAAATAGCAATTAAAAAGAATTGAATTGAAAATGGTATACGTGAGGATCTAGTTGGATCAAACCCACATTCAAATGGGGATGTTTTTTCTCGGTCTAGAATAGATTTTTTTGAAATAATTGAGCATGCTGTAATTATAATTGAGGAAATTATAATGGCAGTTATTAATGAAATAACAATTTTGTAAATTACCCTTTTTAGATTAAACTAATCCTTTTAATTGGAAGTTAAATATACTTATATACTAAAAGGGTAACTACCTCATCAATAAATTGAAATATACAAAAATAATCATACAACGTCAACAAAGTGTCAATACCATGCTGCTGCTTCAAATCCGAAATGGTGCTTTCTTCTAAAATGGAAAAGTGAATGTCGTATTAGACATACACTTAAAAATGTAGTTCCAATGATAACATGAATACCGTGGAATCCGGTTGCTATAAAAAAACAAGATCCATAAACTGAATCACTAATAGTAAATCTTGATTCATAATATTCATAACCTTGTAATGCTGTAAAATATAATCCAAGTATTACTGTAATAATAAGGGATTGGGTTGCTTGTTTATGATTATTTAATATTAAGCTATGATGTGCTCATGTTACTGTAATTCCTGAGCAAAGAAGAATTATAGTATTTAATAAGGGGATTTGTATTGGATTAAATACTAAAATTCCGTTGGGAGGTCATACTCTTCCAATTTCTACTGTTGGTGCTAGTCTAGAGTGAAAGAATCCTCAAAAGAATGAAAGAAAAAAGAATACTTCTGATACAATAAATAAAATTATACCTCATTTAAGTCCTGTTGTTACAGCTAAGGTATGTTTTCCTTGATAAGTTCCTTCTCGTGAAATATCCCGTCATCATTGAATTATAGTTAAAATAAGAATTAAAACTCCTAATATATAAAGGGATATTATATTTTTGTGAAATCATATAATTATTCCTGAAGTTAATGTTATAGCCCCAATTGATCCTGTTAGAGGTCATGGTCTGTAATCTACTAAATGGTATGGGTGATTTCTATGTGCTCTCATAGGCAACTTCTCTAGTATAAAGAGTTCTAAGTACAGAAAATACATAAGCTTGAATAACAGAAACAGCTAATTCAAATAATACTAATCCTATTTGAATTAATATAATTATAGGAATAATTATTTCTGTTATATTTATAATATTATTTCCTAATAAGCATATTAATAAATGTCCTGCAATTATATTAGCAGTTAAACGAACTGCTAAGGATCCTGGACGGATAATATTACTGATTGTTTCAATACAAACTATAAAAGGTATAAGAGGGGCTGGGCTCCCTTCAGGAATTAAATGGGCAAATATATGTTGTGTATGATTAATTCATCCAAAAATTATTAGTGATAATCATAAGGGTAATGCAAGTGTTATTGTGAAAATTAAATGTCTAGATCTAGTAAAAACATAAGGTAGCAGTCCTAATATATTATTTATTAGAATGAATATAAATAATGAGATGAATATGATAGTGAATCCTTTTGAATTTCTTCCTAGAAGAGTTTTAAATTCTAAATGTAATTTGGAAGTAATTATTTTAATTAGTGATGTATATCGTGATGATATAAATCAGAATATAGGAGGAATAATTAAGAATCCTAATAAAGATCTTGTTCAATTTAATGATAATCTAATTGTTGTTGCGGGATCAAATGTTGAGAATAGATTTGTTATCATATTCAGTTTAAATTATTTAATTTAATTTGTTTTAACTCTTCTGATGGGGAAGGTCTAATATTAATTTGGGAATATATTATTACTCACATAAGTATAAGCAATATAATAAATAATATAAATAATGTTGTTCATCATATAGGGGATATTTGTGGGATTAAAAGATATTAAATATAATATTTTTAGTTTGACAAACTAATGTTTTAATTAAACTAATCTTTTCATTAAGAGTAATTGTTACATACTATATTATGGTTTAAGAGACCATTGCTTACTTTCAGCCACTTAATGAGTTATTTTTTAATCAGCTGATAAATTGATTTGTCGAAACTCTTTCAATTACAATAGGCATAAATCTATGATTTGCTCCACAGATTTCAGAACATTGTCCATATATTAACCCAGGCCGATTAATTATAAATCTTCCTTGATTTAAACGGCCTGGGGTAGCATCAATTTTAATTCCTAGATTAGGGATTGTTCATGAATGTAAGACATCTGCTGCTGTTACAAGAATTCGGATTTGGGCATTAATTGGAAGAATAATACGATTATCTACATCAAGTAGTCGAAAATCTGAATTTTCTAATCTATTAGATGGCTTTATATAGGAATCAAATTCAATGTTTACAAAGTCTGAATATTCATATCTTCAATATCATTGGTGTCCAATAGTTTTAATTGTAATTAAAGGGTTATTGATCTCATCTATTAAATATAGAATTCGTAGTGAGGGTAAGGCAATAAAAATAAGTGTAATTGCTGGTAAAATAGTTCAAATAAGTTCAATAGCTTGTCCTTCTAATAAAAATCGGTTAGTGAGTTTATTAAATATAATTGTTCTTATTATGTAAGATACTAAGACTGTAATTATTGTTAAAATTATTAAAGTATGATCATGGAAAAAAATTAATTGTTCTATTAAGGGTGAATTTGCGTCTTGTAATCCTAGAGTAGATCATGTTGGTATTCTTAATGAAAGAATAATCTTTATATATGAAGCTTAAATTCATTGCACTAATCTGCCACATTAAGAGGCACAAAGAATAGGTAATTCAGAATATGAATGTTCTGAGGGAGGGTATTTTTGGAGTCATTCAATATTAGTAGATATATTTTGTGAAAATACAACTTGTCGTTTAGATGTTATTCTTTCTCATAGAATGAAAATAAAGAAGATAATTCCAATTAATGAAATAGTTCTTCCAAGAGAAGATAAAATATTTCAGCTAGTAAATCTATCAGGGTAATCTGAGTATCGTCGAGGTATTCCTCTTAATCCTAAAAAGTGCTGAGGGAAAAATGTTAAATTTACTCCAACAAATATAATTAAGAATTGGATTTTAAGTCATAATGGATTTAAGGTTAATCCTGTAAATAAGGGGTATCAATGAATTACTCCTCCTATAATAGCAAATACTGCACCTATTGATAGAACATAATGGAAGTGTGCTACTACATAATAAGTGTCATGTAAAATAATATCAATTCTTGAATTTGCTAGAATGACACCCGTTAAACCTCCAATAGTGAACAGGAATACAAATCCAAGAGCTCATAAAATTCTTGGTGTGAATGTTAATATAGTACCATGTAGGGTTGCCAATCATCTAAAAATCTTGATTCCTGTGGGTACAGCAATAATTATTGTTGCTGAAGTGAAATATGCTCGTGTGTCTACATCTATTCCTACTGTAAATATGTGATGTGCTCATACAATAAATCCTAATAAACCAATAGCTAGTATTGCATAAATTATTCCTAGTGCTCCAAATGCTTCATTTTTTCCTGTTTCTATGGCAATAATATGTGAAATAAGCCCAAATCCAGGTAAAATTAAAATATACACTTCTGGGTGTCCAAAAAATCAGAATAAGTGTTGGTATAGAATAGGGTCTCCCCCACCTGCTGGGTCGAAAAAAGATGTATTGAAATTGCGATCAGTTAATAATATTGTAATAGCTCCTGCTAAAACTGGTAGAGATAGAAGGAGTAATAAAGCAGTAATTCCTACTGATCATACAAATAAAGGAATTCGTTCAGGTGTTATACCATTAGGTCGTATATTAATAATTGTGGAAATAAAATTTACGGCTCCTAGAATTGATCTTACTCCTGCTAAATGTAATCTAAAAATAGCAAGATCTACAGATGCTCCTCTGTGAGCAATATTACTAGATAATGGGGGATATACAGTTCATCCTGTACCTGCTCCTCTTTCAACAACAGATCTTATAATTAATAGTGTTAAAGAGGGAGGAAGTAATCAAAAGCTTATATTATTTATTCGTGGGAATGCTATATCAGGTGCACCAATTATAAGGGGTACGAGTCAGTTACCAAATCCTCCAATTATAATAGGTATAACTATGAAAAAAATTATAACGAATGCATGAGCTGTGACGATTACATTATATGTTTGATCATCTCCAATAAAAGATCCTGGTTGTCCTAATTCAATTCGGATTAATCAACTAAGGGATGTGCCAACTATTCCTGCTCAAGCCCCAAATAAGAAGTATAATCTTCCAATGTCTTTATGGTTAGTGGAAAAAAATCATTTATGCATGGGATAGGGCGGGATTGAATTAATTTATTGTCATTAATTTTCTTGTATTTCAATTTAATATTTATTGAATATAAAATTGCATTGTAAGGTTTTTACTGTGTTTATTTGTTGAAGGTTTAAAATATAGTTTTTGGGTAGGGTTGAAATAATTCTTTTTAACAAAAGTTTGTGTAATAAAAATAAAATCTTCTGAATTAGAATAATAATAGAATCCATTGTGGAATTTTTATTCTTCCTACTTTTACCAAACAATTTTTATTTTATTTTGTTTTGGGGAAAGTAGGAAGGAGAATAAATTAATTGGGAATGGATGAATATAGAATAGGGATTTAATTTTATATGATGGAATGACTGATAATAGGTAATAAATTGTAAATTTATGTATGATCGATTGATCTTTCATCATTTTAGGCTTTATAGTTAATTTATAATATTAGACTGCAATTCTAAAGTAGTGTTTGTACTAAAGCTTACAAATATATTTCTGTAATTTTAACTTTGAAGGTTAATAGTTTATTTAACTTAAAGCTTTAAAAGCTGAAAGTTCTAATTACAGGAATTGAGCAATTCAATAGTAGGATTATTTTAGTTAATTTTATGTTAATTGTTTTTTCTGAATTTCATTTATTGGTGTTGTTGTTAAGTATTATTGTTGGTCTTGTTATTCGTAGGTAAAAAAATAAAGTAATTAAAACTGTTAAAATTATAATAATTATAATTGAATATGATTTAGAAATGATTATTGCTTGAATAACTATTCATTTAGGGAGGAATCCTAAAAATGGAGGTAATCCTCCTAATCTTAGAAATATAATGATGATTATTAATTTTTCTGATATTCTTTTTGATATTGAGTGGATTTGATTAATAAAATATGCTGAATAATATAGAAGTGTTATTGAAATTATTGAAATTATGATTGAGTAAATAATTAAATATTCTATTCATGAAGAATTAAATTTTATGCATGCAATTATTCATCCTATATGATTGATTGATGAAAAGGCTATGATTTTTCGGATTGATGTTTGATTTAATCCTCCAAGGGATCCTATAATAACAGATGTTATAATTATAATAGTGGTTAATGGTGTTATTTCAATAATGTAAGATATTACGCATAGTGGTGCTACTTTTTGTCATGTTATGAGAATAATACAGTTGATTCAATTTATCTTATTTATAATTTCTGGGAATCAGAAGTGGAATGGTGGGACTCCAAGCTTGATTATTATTCTTAATGTTAATAGTGTATAAAATAATATTTTAATTATGTCAGGGAATACTATAATTAAAATATTACTTAATACAGCAATTAGCATTAGAATGGACCCCAGGCTTTGGGTTAAAAAATAAATTATGCATCTTTCTGAGGATTGACTGTTTTTTGTTATGTATAAAATTGGAATGAAAGCAATTATGTTTATTTCTATTCCTATTCAAATTCCTAATCATGATTCTGAACTTAGTGCTAATAGAGTTCTTATAATTATAATTCTGAAAGATATTATTTTTCTTGAATTAATCATTAAAAAGAAGAAGGTTTTACTTCTATAATCAGGGTATGAACCTAATAGCTTTAATTAGCTTATCTTTTTATATTTTGGTGTAAGGTGCACAAGAAGTTTTGATCTTCTAAGGTATAGTTTAATTCTATAAAATATAATAAGAGTATACATGATCTATTCTATCAAAATAGTCCTTTTTATCAGGCATCTTATT